TCCATAAGGGCTTATTCGACCCAATTGTACCACGTAATCCTTTAAAAGGTGTTCTGAATGAGTTATTTCAGCTACATGGTTTCCTTCCCTTGAACCAAGATTAAAAAAAAAATTTCAAAAAGATTTAAATTATTCATTTTCAAATGGAAGTATAACATTAGTTTCAGTTATTTTTATTTGTAGCGAATACGCATTTAGTTCATTATAATGAAAAAAACAAAACTAAGAAGATAGTGTTTTCTTTGGAGACATCAGTTATAAGTGTAGTAAGAGTCAGAAGTTTTGGATAATGACTTTTTGGCCCGGATACTTTTTTTATTCTATCTCTCTTCCTGATTAGAAACAAGCATCCCTCTATCGACAAGATAAAAAAGAATTTCTTTATCCTTCCGAGAAATTAGGGAAATAAAAATGATTTTTTCCGTTCTTTTGACATATTCATTATTCATATATAGAACAATAGAACAACGAAAAAGAGATAAAAAAATATATCGAAAAAATGAAAAGAAAATACTAAAGAAAAATAAATCTAAAATCAAATAAAGAAAATAGAAATATTCAAATAACAAATAAGAAGAATATAGAAGTTCTTTTTCTTTAGTGAGAACCCCCGGTTTTTCACTAGGAATCCCTGTTTGTTGGATAAGATTGGTTAAAATTGGAAACTCATAAGAAACTCTTTTCTATCTTTACCTTTCAAAACAAAAAAGGTGTTTTAAAAGGTAAAGATAGAAAGACGATGAAGATAAGGATGGGAGAAGAAGAATCCAATTTATTAAAGAAAGGGGATTCTCATACATATTCGTGTCGAAAGAGGAATAGGCATACTTCATTGAGTTCTACATTCGTTATTGATTATTAAATACTTCATATTAATATTATCTTAATATTCTTTCTAATTTCTTTTTAATAGATTAATATTAATAATGAATAGATAGACTTATTAGAATATATCTTTATAATTAAAATTTATAATAGGTACAAATATGAAATTGAGGTACCCATTCTATGATAGATTTGAACTTTCCCTCTATTTTTGTTCCTTTAGTGGGCCTAGTCTTTCCGGCAATCGCAATGGCTTCTTTATCTCTTTATGTCCAAAGAAATAAGATTGTCTAAATATGATGAAATCTCATCAATTTATTTCAACACTGGATCATCATACAGATACTTTTTTTAATGTAATATGGTAGGATATATGATATTTGGCCTTTCCGAAAATAAATGAAAGAGTTGTTTTGTTATGTATACCGATGCATAATATACGGCATTAATGCATGTATATGCGGTTATAGCTTAATCCATTAAATGATGAAATTCAAAATGATCAGCAAATCTTTTTTGAAAAATTTTTGAAATAGAAACTCAATGTATCTAACCAATTCTTCCTAATGGTTCCTGTCGGAATGCTGCTAGTTGATGAAAGTTACTTCGGGATCAAGCAATAAAAGTCAAGTCAAATCCATTTGGGTTATTCTCTCAATTCCAATCGAATGCAACTGGATCTAGTATAGTATGAACTGGCGATCAGAACATATATGGATAGAACTTATAACGGGGTCTCGAAAAACAAGTAATTTTTGCTGGGCCTGTATCCTTTTTTTAGGTTCACTAGGATTCTTAGTGGTTGGAACTTCCAGTTATCTTGGTAAAAATCTGATATCCGTATTTCCGTCTCAGCAAATCCTTTTTTTCCCACAAGGGATCGTGATGTCTTTCTATGGGATCGCAGGTCTATTCATTAGTTCTTATTTGTGGTGCACAATTTCATGGAATGTAGGTAGTGGTTATGACCGATTCGATAGAAAAGAAGGGATAATGTCCCTTTTTCGTTGGGGATTTCCTGGAAGAAATCGTCGCATCTTCCTTCGTTTCTTTCTGAAAGATATCCAATCAATCAGAATGGAGGTGAGAGAGGGTCTTTTTCCTCGTCGTGTCCTTTATATGGAAATCAAGGGTCAAGGAGCCATTCCCTTGACCCGTACTGATGAGGATTTGACTCCACGAGAAATTGAACAAAAAGCTGCCGAATTGGCCTATTTCTTGCGCGTACCCATTGAAGTCTTTTGAAATGAACTGAAGAATAAATCTCAGCATGAGAGAAGGAACTTAATACATCTCAAAAGTGGGAAGACGTATATGGAACAATAACTATTTTGTATACGCATACACATGATGTCTGGCTTCACTCTTTAGACTAGTAAAAGGTCTAATAAGTAATAAGTAAATAAGTATAGATTCATCAAATATCCTAACATGTCTTTTGTTTTCGTAAAAAATAATTCCTCTTTTTAGGCCTTTGAATTGATACCCTATCCCTGCGCTTCGGTTAGACAGTGAAATCTTTCAAATTCGAAATGGAAATAAAAGAATTAAAGAATCCAGTAGGGTTCGTCTTTAAATCCAAATTCTATTTGTTAGTTCAAATGGATTTTCGAGTCTTCATTGAAAGGAATAAATGAAAGGGAAATTGGTTACAATTTTCCTAATTGTGATCTCTGGAATATGGAAAGAATATTTACTTTTTTTTATTCGAAAAGAGCCTTTCTTGTATGTTCTATTCTAGATCCAAAGAATCAATTCTTACACAAAAACAAAAATAGGAAAAGATTCATAGGTTTGATACCTTATTCTTGTTAGAGTTATAGGCTCTTGTTATATAATTCGTATTTCATAGAAATCTCAGATAGAATCGACCAATGAAACAGGTTCATTAACAATTCACATCACGGATACAGAATGAAAAAAAAGAAAGCATTGGCTTCCCTCCCATATCTTGTGTCTATAATCTTTTTGCCCTGGTGGGTTTCTCTCTCATTTAAGAAATGTCTAGAAACTTGGGTTATTAATTGGTGGAATACTAGGCAATCCGAAATCCCTTTGAATGATATTCAAGAGAAAAATGTTCTAGAAAAATTTATGGAATTAGAAGAACTATTCCTGTTGGACGAGATGATAAAGGAGTACTCGGAGACACATATGCAAAGGCTTCGTATAGGAATGCACAAGGAAACAATACAATTGGTCCAAAGACAAAATGAATCTCATTTCCATATCATTTTGCATTTCTCTACAAATCTAATCTGTTTCGCTATTCTAAGTGGTTATTTTTTTCTGGGTAATGAAGAACTTTTAATTTTAAATTCTTGGATTCAGGAATTTCTCTATAACTTAAGTGATACAATCAAAGCTTTTTCAATTCTTTTAGTTACTGATTTATGGATCGGATTTCACTCGACCCATGGTTGGGAACTAATGATTGGTTCGATCTACAATGATTTTGGATTGGCTCAGAATGATCAGATTATATCTGGTCTTGTTTCCACTTTTCCAGTGATTCTAGATACAATTGTGAAATATTGGATCTTCCATTTTTTAAATCGTGTATCTCCTTCGCTTGTAGTAATTTATCATTCAATGAATGAATAATTCATTAGATCTTTTGATATCAATAAAATCAGAACCTTTCTTTGTGTATAAAGAAATCATTTTTCATCTTACTTATTCTTTATACTTCTACCTTTTGAATTCAAGGTATTCATACTATATTCTACTAGTACAATTCTTTCAGTATAATCAATACAATGGCAAACTTGTGGATAGGGAATTCTACTAGCTACCTATCAAATTTATTGTAAAAATTCCGGGGATCAATGATTGGACCATGCAAAATAGAAAGACTTTTTCTTGGGTAAAAGAACAGATGACTCGATCCATTTATGTATCAATCATGATATATGTAATAACTCGAGCATCTATTTCAAATGCATATCCCATTTTTGCGCAGCAGGTTTATGAAAATCCACGAGAAGCAACTGGTCGAATTGTATGTGCCAATTGCCATTTAGCTAATAAGCCCGTGGATATTGAAGTTCCGCAAGCTGTACTTCCTGATACTGTATTTGAAGCAGTTGTTCGAATTCCTTATGATATGCAACTGAAACAAGTTCTTGCTAATGGTAAAAAAGGGGCTTTGAATGTAGGAGCTGTTCTTATTTTACCCGAGGGATTCGAATTAGCCCCACCCGATCGTATTTCTCCCGAAATGAAAGAAAAGATGGGCAATCTTTCTTTTCAGTTTTATCGTCCTAATAAAAGAAATATTCTTGTGATAGGTCCTGTTCCCGGTCAGAAATATAGTGAAATCGTCTTTCCTATTCTTTCCCCCGACCCTGCTACGAAAAAAGACGTTCATTTCTTAAAATATCCCATATATGTAGGTGGGAACAGAGGAAGGGGTCAGATTTATCCTGATGGTAGCAAGAGTAACAATACAGTTTATAATGCTACATCTGCTGGTATAGTAAGTAGAATAGCACGTAAAGAAAAAAGGGGATATGAAATAACCATAGTTGATGCATCAGAAGGACGTCAAGTGGTTGATATTATACCTCCAGGACCAGAACTTCTTGTTTCAGAAGGTGAATCCATCAAGCTTGATCAACCATTAACAAGTAATCCAAATGTAGGAGGTTTTGGTCAGGGAGACACAGAAATAGTGCTTCAAGATCCATTACGAGTCCAAGGCCTTCTGTTCTTCTTGGCATCTGTGATTTTGGCACAAATCTTTTTGGTTCTGAAAAAGAAACAGTTTGAAAAGGTTCAGTTGTACGAAATGAATTTCTAGATCTAGAGATTCCTTAAAATAAAGTTGGTAAAAGTGCCAAATTCTTGTTGATTGATAGACTGATATATGATTCAAAAAATTCTATAAGTCTTTTCTTTGTTTTTTTTAGACTCTTTTACTCTTTTTTTATTTTGCGGGATGTCTGAAACTTATTACTTGTATACCATTACTAATGGTAGAAAATAAGTATACAAATACAAAGGAATAGAATACAAGGCAAGGACGGGAAAAAGGAAATTAAAAAAGATTTCTATTTATTTCTATTTATAGAAAGTATTCTTATTCTTTTATTCTTAGTCTTTCTAATCGTCTATTCGAATCGATACAAGTCGATTCGATACAAGACGACACAAGAAAATCCTTTTCTTGTGTC